GAAGGATTTAATCGCACACTTGAAATATAGCCTAAAAAGTCAAGAGAACGCTTGGATAATTGGTTTATATGGATCCTTTCTGGTTGTGACCACACATAAAAATGACATTGCCATAAATTAACAAGGTAATATTTCCACTTATTCATCAGAAGTGGCGTATCTTTTGAAACCAGAATCAATTTTCCTTGATATCTAACATAATGTATGAAAGGATCCTTGAAGACCCGTAAGATAGCCGAAAAATAATTAGCAAACACTTTGACAAGATGTTCGATTTTTCCATAGAAATATATTCGTTCAAAAAGGCCCCTATAAGAAGTTAATCGTATATGAGAAGATTGGTTACGTAGAAAAAGGAAAATGGATTCGTATTCACATACATAAGAATTGTATAGGAACAAGACTAATCTTTGATTTCTTTTTGAAAAAAAAGAAATCAATTTTTTTGAAGTACTAAGACTATTCCAATTACAATACTCGTGAAAAAAGAACCGTAATAAATGAAAAGAAGAGGCATCTTTCACCCAGGAGCGAAGGATTTGAACTAAAATTTCCAGATGAAGGGGATAGGGGATTAATACATCTGACACATAATTTAAATGTGGTAATTTATCCTCTAAAAAAGGAAATATTGAATGACTTGATCGTAAATTATAAGATTTTGCGATTTCTTCTTCCTCTAAGGAAGATACTAATCTTAGGGAAAATGGAATTTCCACAATGACTGCAAACCCTTCGGATAGCATTTGAGAATACAAATTTTTTTTGTACCCCAAAAATGGATTTTTGTCATAATTAGTGGAAAAAAAAAAATGATTCTGGTGATACATTCGAGTAATTAAATGTTTTACCATTAGTAAACTGGATTTTTTGTCATAACCAGAATTTTCCAAAAAAATGGATCCATTTAAAAAATGATCATGAGAAAATGCATAAATATACTCCCGAAAGATAAGTGGGTATAGGAAGTCACGTTGCCGAGATTTCTGAAGTTCTAAATATCCTTGAAATTCCTCCATTTAAAATTTGATTTGAACTGGGGATACTATAATGGATTTATTACGTTATCAAATGATACATAGTGCGATACAGTCAAAACAAGGTATTACAGTAAAAATAATAATAGATACCCTGTAAATAGGTAAGACTTATCAACGGACTCTCTATCCTCTCTTTTCTTTTGCCATCTAATGGGTTTTTATTTTAGGATAAAAAAGATGATTAGAAATCCTTTATTTTTTCAACCCAATCGCTCTTTTGATTTTGGAAAAAAATTCTTTATCAATATACTGCTTCTTCTACACATTCCCCTCTACCCCATAATGTAGAGTAACTAATAGTTAGGACTTAGAAATCAATAACTCACTCATAAGAAAAGTCCTTCCCGCATCAAGCACTAATATAGTTTTAACGTCTAATTAGATCGGGTAATCATTCGAATTAAGAACATAAGCCCGTTACTTTTTATTTCTCTATAATTGGAGCATAGGGCTCTATCCATTTATTCATTCGACCCACCCCACTTGACTTGACTTTTTTTTTCCGCATCAAGAATTCAAACAAGGTTTGGCCTAATCTAGTAAGGTAAAAATATTACTAGAATTTTTCATTGATACGACATGCTGCTTTTTCCATTCATTCCTTTCAGGATCAGTCGCGGTCTTACAAACTCTACCGATAGTATGGACGAATCTGTTTCTTCATAGAAATGTGTAAAAGATGCTAGCCGCACTTAAAAGCCGAGTACTCTACCATTGAGTTAGCAACCCCAAAAATAGAAAAAATTTTTCTGTGTAGATACAATCGGAATCAAAATAACAAAAGAAATTAAATTGCACCACGTAATCAAAATATTCCAAATAAAAAAAACTTCTTATATCACACAAAAGTAACTTTTTGTATCACAGAAAATACAATGAGACCATCATGTGCGTGAAAAGCAAAGGTCCTGAAACGGAGATAACTAGCTTCATTTATACACGATCGGATTATATTTGTTTGATACACTGTTGTCAATATGAATGTGAATAGTGAAAACCGACTACAATGGAGAAAATAAAAGAATTATAAATGAATAAAAACCACATGGAAATAACAATTTGAATTGAATAAATATATTTATTTTTTTATTTAAATAGATAAAGATAACAAAATATAATAAGAGAAAATATTCTAATAAATTAGATTAAAATAAGAGAAAAGAATTCAAAAAACTACGGACTTGGATTGGCACTATAGAGATAATCAACATAGATAGACATAAAAGATGTAGGCGAAAGACAAAATTAAGGAAGAAGTAGAAAAAAATATATCGGGTTTATTCAATCCATAAATATAAATAACTAAAAAAACGGAATCCCCCCTTTTTTTTTTATTTGTTCATAGAATTGCAACAAAATAACCCCATCGATGGGGGAATGTACTAATTTTTATTTATAGTATATCCTATAGAACCAATTAGTTCATTTAGTCACTTGATTGATCTTTTTTCTATTCATCTTAGATCAATTTCTATCACTAAAAAAAAAAAAAAATATATTTTTGTCGTTATCGAAGACGGAATTTTAAGGTAATAAGTGTAGTATGAATAGAACAAGAGAGGGGGGAAATAATAAAGAAAAGGTTAGCCAAAGCTATATACAAGTTATCCACACCCTCTTTTTTTTATTTCATTAATGGAATTTCGGTTATTGATTAAGGTGAAGTTCTGTAAAAACCCCTGCCTTCTTTAAAATATCATGAACAGTTCCTGTAGGTTGAGCACCCTTTTCAAGGAAATATAGAATAGCAGGAACATTTAAATAGGTTTGATTCTTTATCGGATCATAAAAACCCACTTTACGAAGATCTCTTCCTTCTCTTCGGGCTCGAACATCAATTGCAATGATTCGATAAACGGCTCATTGGGATAGATGTAAATTAACAATACCCCCCCCCAGAACCGTATAAGAAGTTTTCTCCTCGTACGGCTCGAGGAAATTCAAAGTCATGTATAGAATTCTAATTTTCAAAGTCATGTATAGAATTCTAATTAATGTCAAATGGATTCATAGATTATGAAATCAATTAGACTATGATTTAAATACCTTTTTTCTGATTCTTTTGTTTATTTTTTATTCTTTTTTGAAAAAAAAAAAAACTCATTCTTATCCTCATAACTCAAGTTGTATAACTCTCACTCAAAGGAAAACAACCCTTAAGCTTAAGCATTTCATTTATTGAGCGGTCTCTAACCCCTTAATTTTTGCCTGTCTCCTTTAGAATCTATTTCAATTCTTCATTCTGATCTAGTTTAGTTATTGAGACAATTGAAAAAGATTTTTACTTGTTGAGGGGATCCTTTATCCTTGCCTTTAATCATTGGGTTTAGACATTACTTCGGTGATCTTTAATCGTTTCAAAATGGCAGCAACATACCATTTTTTCTGATTGATTTTTATCAAAGAATCATATAAATATATAAATAATGGATTCTCATGTGATACACTTTTGATCAAATTTGACGTTTGAATTTGAAACTTGGTCGAATTGGATCCTTTCGATTTCTATACCGAACATATACTTACGAAGTAGTTTTAACTTATTGATTGACACTAACCCTAGATCTCTGCCCTTGATAAATGAATCAATACTTTCTACTCGAGCTCCATCATGTACTATTTACATCAAAACCCTCAAAAAATTAGAGCTCTAGTGGAACAGAACAAACGATGTCGAGTCAAGAGCATCTTCATTCCTATATAATATAAAATGGTGGGTATAAGAATCCACAGTAGATCATGTCCTTCAAGTCGCACGTTGCTTTCTACCACATCGTTTTAAACGAAGTTTTACCATAACCTCTAATTTCGTGCAACTGGTATGTAATTGATTCATTTATGGAATCATGTATAGTCATTGGTTTAGTTGGTCCATAGTAATCTATACTCTTATGACATGGGTAGTTTTTGAAAAAGTCTTGGGAATACTTCTATTTATTTAAACCCATATTTTATTATATATATTGGATCATATAACATTTTTTTTCTATGAGTGCAATATTTATTTCTCTATATATAGATATTTTCTATATAATATCTATATCGAGATCGAGAGAGAGATTTTTGAATTTCTATAAAATCAATTAAGAAATCATTAATTACGAATAATTAAGAATCTCCATTTTTCAATTTCTTCATAGAATGGATTCACGAGTTTCATACTTCTTCGAGTACCAAGGACTCATAAGAAATCCTTAAAAAGATTTAATTGATTGAAAATTTGCAATATTATTATTTGAATAAGGTTTTGTTGTAAAAAAAAAAAGGATTTATTACATTTTATTATCATAAATAAATGTATATTCGGATTAACCCATCCATAATTTGAAACAAATAGATAGATCCAAAATAAAAAAATTTTTCACAAAAAAAATAAATAAAACGATAAAAATACATAATAACAAGACATACATCTCAGCATTTTCTGCCTAGTTTATTTAAGTTAAGAGACTCAATTCAATAATCTTTCCCTAAAATAAAGTGAAAAAGATATATAAATAACCTCTGTCTGAATTGTTACTTGGATTTACAATTATCCATTAAAGACAAACACAAAATCCGAAAAAATGAGGTGAAAAGAAATACATAATATGTTACATATGTAATTTGATTCTTTGTTAATCAGATTCGGGCAGATATTAAAATTGATATCTTCCATTATGGATTAACTCCTATCTACCCCCCAATTATATAGAGTAGATGCATCATAAATAAAAAAAAAAAGCTCCTACGGGGGACTGGACTAGTTTCGGAGGTGCTAGACTATCTTGTATAAGACCAAAATCAAACAGATCTAGATTAAACGATTGTTCCTACCTATTTTTTTTTTTTTTTTACTCTAAATTTGAGCACCCTAAATAGGTCTTAAGAGACTTAATATCATTGATTGAATTCCATTAATGCCAAAAACACAAGACCTTCGTGTTTATAATTCATAAATCCACAGAAAAAAAAAAAAAATACTCGGGTTTCACACACCATTTAAGAGATAGAGAATAAGAGAAGCTTTCGCATTTCGATTTGAAATGCATCATTATAAGAAAATAAGAAGGAACAATAATATTCTATCTATATCTAATACTAGACTCTTAAGCATAAGGTTGTTTAAAAGGGCAAGCTTTAGTCGGATATGATATGGAATATTTTTCTATATATCTTAGAATATACTATTCTATATATAATACACATACTCTGGGACGGAAGGATTCGAACCTCCGAATAGCGGGACCAAAACCCGTTGCCTTACCACTTGGCCACGCCCCATTTATATTCACCACCAATAAACACTAATATTCGTAGTGGTTGGTCGTCAATTCCAGTACAAAGATTTATAGAAATAATTATATTGTTGCTCGGATTTTGATACGTTTATAGATCCAATTAAACTGAATTTATTGATCATTACATATAATTCCATTAAGATAATGTATGAAAGTAGGATTTCTTCTATTCTCTTTTTATTTGAGAATTGAAGGATTTTTGATTGGCTGAGTTCAAATCAAAGAAAGGTTTTTTGACCTACTTTATGTTATTAATTTTTCCCGTATCCCTTATATCATAGCAATAATACGGGATTAATAACTCAATCAAATCAAAAGAAATACAATTATCTTCAAGAACAAAGAAAAAAAAAAAAATTGTTATGCTTAATATCTTAAGTTTCATCGGTATCTGTCTTAATTCTTTCCTTTATTCAAGTAGTTTTTTCGTCGCCAAATTGCCTGAGGCCTACGCTTTTTTGAATCCAATAGTAGATATTATGCCAGTAATACCTCTATTCTTTTTTCTATTAGCTTTTGTTTGGCAAGCTGCCGTAAGCTTTCGATAAGATTTTTAATACTGTCCGAGACAAATTCATTATTTACTAGAAAAAAAAATTCTAACTAGTTATAAGATCAGATAAATCGTACATACAGTCTGAACCTTTGAGTTGAGTCCAATATTGAAATTCTTCTATAGCTGTGATAAATCTGGATCACTCTCATTTTCTTATTCTTACTTTTTTCCATTGAACGACCCTGTTAGAGTCCCCCACAATATATAATTGTAGGTATGAAATACAATTTTCAGTAATGAACGACTCAACTCGTAAAAATTTTTCCTATTTCTTTTCTAGAAATAACTTCACTGCATTTCTTGGTGTCAAAACAGGTTAAGATAGAGAATCTATTCTCTTAAAAAAAAAAAAAAAAATGATCTTGGAGATTGTGTAATGCTTACTCTAAAACTATTTGTTTATACAGTAGTAATATTCTTTGTTTCTCTCTTCATTTTCGGATTCCTATCTAATGACCCGGGACGTAATCCGGGACGTGAAGAATAAAACAAATGATTTTTTTCATTGCTTGATTTTGAAATGTTCTAAAAATTTTATCTATTCCACATCTTTCCTAAACTATAAAAAAATACCAAGTAATTGACAGAAACGGAAAGAGAGGGATTCGAACCCTCGGTACAAAAAACTCGTACAACGGATTAGCAATCCGACGCTTTAGTCCACTCAGCCATCTCTCCCCAAATTGAAAAAGGATAATTACTATGATACATAGTATAAAAAATAGAAAATGAAGGCTTGAAAAAAGCCCTTCTTTATCTCTCTTGATTATCTTTATCTACCCTTTAATTATATGGATATATAATTATATCGATATATATAATTATCTAGATATATCGATGGATATCGATAAAATCGATAAATACTTTTATGAGCAATTCCATTTAGATAAATTAGATAAAGTAAGGGCTCAAAAGAAGAGATATCTCCAATCCTAATATATAAATATTACCAATATATTAAAGATTGCTAAAAATATATATTTCTAAATAAAAAAAAAATATAGTACCTCTTTTATTTTATTTCATCCCAAAAGTCCTTGTCATTTTATTTCCACGGCCTGGCCTGGTCAGTACCTAGCCGGGCTTTTTTTGTTCCAATGAATCGTAGATAAAATTATTTTTTTTATTTGAAAACACAAAATTTTTTTGAAACAAAAAAAATCGAAACAACAAGAATCATAAGAAGATTTATTATTTGATTCCTATGATACAGAAAAAGATGATATAGAATCAAGGTGCCATTCCTTACTATTATTCTTTATTTTAGTACTTTACTAGAATAGAATTAAAAAACTTGTTAATTTTTTAATTAAAATGAGTCCTCTTTTCCTAATCTCATCAGTCGCCCTGATGAAAATACGTCAACGTTCGAATTTTCATGATTCTTTTCTGATCCGATCTTTTTATTATTTATTACTACGACTTATTTTCGTCTTCGACAAAAGGTCAATTTATATGCAATAATTGCATTGTAGCGGATATAGTTTAGTGGTAAAAGTGCGATTCGTTCTATTAATCCCTTAATAGTTAAGGGATCCTTCGGAATTATTAATATTCCGATCAAAAACTTTTTTTCTTAAAAGGATTTAATCCTTTACCTCTCGATGAAAGATTCGAGGAAAAA